AAAAAAGAAAAAAAGAAGCCCAAAGAAGAACGATACAAAAGACAAGAAATGGGCTGCCTAAAACAAGCAGAAGGCTGGGATAAGCGTTTCCTTACTCGAGTATTACGCAGTTCTCTGTTAGTAATCCAAGCAATTCTTCGAAAATATATTATATTGCCGTCATTGATTCTAGCTAAAAATTTGGTTCGCATCCTATTATTCCAAGACCCCGAGTGGTCCGAGGATTTTAAGGATTGGAATCGTGAAATTTATGTTAAATGTACTTATAGTGGTGTTAATTTATCTGAAACAGAATTTCCGAAAAACTGGTTAACAGAAGGTATTCAGATAAAGATCCTATTCCCTTTTCACCTCAAACCCTGGCACAAATCTAAGATAGAAACCCCTCACAAAGATTCTCAAAATGAACAAAAGGCCGATTTTTGTTTTTTAACAGCTTTGGGACTGGAAACAGAAATACCATTTGGGTCTCCCCGAAAACGCCGTTCTTTTTTTGAACCTATTTTTAAAGAACTAAAAACCAAAATTCAAAAATGGAAAACTAAGTCTTTTATAGTTTTACGAGTTTTCAAAGAAGAAAAAATCAAAGAACTTTCCAAAATAAATTTGAAAAAAATCGCTAAATTGGTCGCAACTCACAAACACAAAAATTCTCTAATCAGCCAGCAAATGAATCCCGAATTTTCTATTGCAATTCCATCTACAAATTGGACCAATTTATCCCGGACCGAAAAAAAAATGCAAGATCTGACTACTAGAACAAGCAGAATCAGAAATCAAATAGATAGAATTCTAAAAGAAAAGAAAAAAAGATCACCAACTCAAAAAACCAATATTAGTGCGAACAAAACTCCTTATTCAGCTAAAAGATTGGACCTATCAAAAAATATTCGGCGGATATTCAAAAAAAGAAATACTCGAGTAATCCGTAAATCCTATTTTTTTATAAAATTTGTCAGTGAAAGGATCTACAGAAACCTTTTTCTATCTACCCTTACTATTCTAAGAATCAATCCAAAAAATTTTGGTGAATCAACAAAAATACAAATTATAGAGAAAAACGTACACCAGAATGAAACAAATCTGGAAATCCTTTTAATTAATAAAACAAATAAAAAACAAAGTCACTTTATTTCAACTATCAAAAAAATACTTTCTAAGATTAGAAATCAGAATTCAAAGATTTCGTGTAATTTATCGTCGTTTTCACAATCACAAGCATATGTATTTTACAAATTCTTACAAGCCCCAATTTTGAACTTTTATAATTTCAGACCGGTTCTTCAATATCACGACACACCTGGATTTCTTAAGAATGAAATAAAAGAGGTTTTTGAAAAACACGGAATATTTAATTACCAATTAAAACGGAAACCCTTTTTGAATTTGGGAAGGAATCAATGGAAAAACTGGTTAAGCGGTCATTATCAATATGATTTCTCGGAAATTCAATGGACTAAATTAGTACCACAAGAATGGCGAAATAGAGCCCATCAACACAGTATGGCTCAAAATAAAGATTTAACAAAAAGTGATTCATATGAAAAACCCGGATTAACTCATTGCGAAAAAAAACTTTTTGTTGAAGTAGACTCATTACGTAGTCAAAAATCAAATTTTAAAAAACACTACAGATATGATCTTTTATCATATAAATCGATTAATTATGAAGATAAGAACGACTCCTATATTGATCGATCACTAATCCAAGTAAATAATAAAGAAGAGTCTGATTCTAATTCGAATAGAAAGAAAAGAAAATTATTTGCTATGCTGGTAGATATCTCTATCAATAATTATCTAGGGGAAGATGATACTATGGATAGGGAAAAATTCGTGTCTAGAAAATATTTTGATTGGAGAATTCTTAATTTTTGTCTTCGAAATAAGGTCAATATGAAAGCCTGGATTGATATGGATATGGGTAGCGGCAATAATCAAAATACTAGGATTGGGTCCATTAATTATCAAAAATTTGATGCAATTAATAAAGGGCTCGCTTTTTATCTTACAATTCATGAAGATGAAGAAATTAAACCATCCAATCAAAAAAAGCCCTTTTTCGATTGGATGGGAATGAATGAAGAAATCCTAAGTTGTCCTATATCAAACACGGAACCTTGGGTCTTCCCAGAATTTGTGCTACTTTTTAATGCATATAGAATCAAACCATGGATCATACCAAGCAAATTACTTCTTTTCAATTTGAATGGAAATCATAAGAAAAGCCGAATTGGAAAAAACGCAGCAGATCTTTTTCGAGTATCGACTCACCCTCAACAAGAATATCTTCAATTATCGAATCACAGTAAAGAAGAAAAGGAACTCGCAGACCAAGGACATCCGAGCTCAGATACACAAAAGCTAGGAAGTCTTGGGTTAGTTATTTCAAACCAAGAAAAAGATGTTGACGAAAATTATACGAGATTGGGCCTGAAAACCCCTATAAAGAACAAGCACTACAAGAGAGAAACAGAAGCGCAGCTCGATTTCTTCCTAAAAAAATATTTGTGTTTGCAGTTGAGATGGAGAGGTGCTGTTTCGTTCAGGGAAAAAATACTCAATGAGATGAAAGTATATTGTCACCTGGTTCGGCTGCTAAATCCCAGCGACGTTACTTTAGCCTCGATTCAAGGGGGAGAAATTAGTCTGCCTATGTTAATCACTAAGAAGGATTTCGCTCTTACAGAAGTGACGAAGGGGGGAATGCTTATTATCGAACCCCGACGTTTGTCTCTAAAAAATGATGGACAATTTTTTCTATATCAAATGGTAGGTATTTCATTAGTTCATAAGAATAAGCACACAATTACTAAAAGATACCAAGAAAGGGGCTATGTTGATCAACAAATTTTTGATGAATCCATTGCAAAACATCAAAAAATGATTGGAAATCGAAACAAAAATTATTATGATTTGCCTGTTCCTGAAAATATTTTATTTCCTAAACGTCGTAGAGAATTAAGAACTCTACTTTGTTTCAATTCGAAGAATCAAAATGGTATGCATATGCAGCGAAATCCAGTATTTTTTAATAACATAAAAAGCATCCGTCGTGTTTTGGATAAAACCAAAAATATTTGTATCGATAAAAATCAACAAATTAAATTAAAGTTCTTTATTTGGCCCAATTCTCGATTAGAAGATTTAATTTGTATGAATCGCTATTGGTTTAATACCAATAATGGGAGTCGTTTCAGTATGGTAAGGATATGGATATATCCACGAGGTCAAATTCGTTAATTGTGCACTTTTCCTATTTATCATGTCTTGTTGAGGGCTATAAAAACAAAGAAATGATACAGTTTTCCATTCCAGTCTGATACAAGATACCATTTGAATGGCGGATATATTCATTATGAATCACGAAACTTTGTTTAGGTCCAAAACTTTCTCTTTTGCCAAAATATACCAGCCTTTTGGCTCCCCAATCAAATTGAAAATTGGATTGATTATTGATATTTATTTTCTAGCAAGGTCATAACGAACTTAAGATTATTGGCAAATTGAAGTAACTCGTATTATTATTACTGATCAGTAAAATTCATCTTAAAAAGGAGGGGGAGGTTTTTCGTTTTATGGTAAAAAATTCATTCATCTCAGTTAGGGTTCAAGAAAAACAAGAAGAAAATTGCGGATCGGTTGAATTTCAAGTCTTTCGGTTCACCAATAAGATACGGAAACTTACTTCACATTTAGAATTGCACAGAAAAGACTTTTTATCTCAAAGGGGTCTACGGAAAGTTTTGGAAAAACGCCAACGTCTACTAGCTTATTTGTCAAAGAAAAATAGAGTACGTTATAAAGAATTAATTAGTAAATTGAAGATTCGGGAGTCAAAAAATCGTTAATTTGAAAAACGATTTTGAATTATTTGATTTTGTTTGAATCTTGATGAACTTCTTTTTGTTTTCAACAATTCATGTAAGAATGAATCGAGGAAAAACCTATGAGTAAACTAGTTACAGAAAAAGAATTTATGATAGTCAATATGGGACCTCACCACCCATCAATGCACGGTGTTCTTCGGCTCATCGTTACTCTAGACGGTGAAGATGTTATTGACTGTGAACCAATATTGGGTTATTTACACAGGGGGATGGAAAAAATTGCGGAAAACCGAACAATTATACAATATCTGCCTTATGTAACCCGTTGGGATTATTTAGCTACTATGTTCACAGAAGCAATAACTGTAAACGGGCCCGAACTGCTGGGAAATATTCAAGTACCTAAAAGGGCCAGCTATATCAGAGCAATTATGTTAGAGTTGAGCCGTATAGCTTCCCATCTGTTATGGCTTGGCCCTTTTATGGCCGATATTGGTGCCCAGACTCCTTTCTTTTATATTTTCCGCGAAAGAGAATTAGTATATGATCTGTTCGAAGCTGCCACCGGTATGAGAATGATGCATAATTATTTTCGTATCGGAGGCATAGCGACTGATTTACCTCATGGTTGGATAGATAAATGTTTGGATTTCTGCGATTATTTTTTAACAGTAATTGTTGAATATCAAAAACTGATTACACGAAACTCCATTTTTTTAGAACGCGTTGAAGGAGTCGGCGTTATTGGTGGCAAAGAAGCAATAAATTGGGGGTTATCAGGACCGATGCTACGAGCGTCTGGAATAGAATGGGATCTTCGTAAAGTTGATCATTATGAGTGTTATGACGAATTTGACTGGGAAGTCCAGTGGCAAAAAGAAGGGGATTCCTTAGCCCGTTATTTAGTCCGAATCGGTGAACTGACGGAATCCATAAAAATTATTCAACAGGCTTTAGAAGGAATTCCGGGCGGCCCCTATGAAAATTTAGAACTACGATGCTTTGATAGAGAAAGCGATCGAGAATGGAATGATTTTGAAGATCGATTCATTAGTAAAAAGCCTTCTCCTACCTTTGAATTGACGAAACAAGAACTTTATGTGCGAGTAGAAGCCCCAAAGGGCGAATTGGGAATTTTTTTGATAGGAGATCAAGGCGGGTTTCCTTGGAGATGGAAAATTCGCCCCCCCGGTTTTATCAATTTGCAAATTCTTCCTCAGTTAGTTAAAAGTATGAAATTGGCTGATATTATGACGATATTAGGTAGTATAGATATCATTATGGGGGAAGTTGATCGTTGAAATGATAATTGCTACAACAGAAGTCCAAGATATCAATTCTTTTTCCAGATGGGAATCCCTACAAGAGGTCTATGGAATCATATGGGCGCTTGCTCCTATTTTGACTCTTGTATTGACAATCACAATAGGTGTTCTAGTAATTGTGTGGTTAGAAAGAGAAATCTCCGCAGGAATCCAACAACGTATTGGGCCCGAATACGCCAGCCCTTTAGGAATTCTTCAAGCTTTAGCAGATGGGACAAAACTACTTTTCAAAGAAAACCTTCTTCCATCGCGAGGAAATAGTAGTTTATTCAGTATTGGACCCTCTATAGCAGTCATCGCAATTCTAGTAAGTTATTCAGTAATTCCGTTTAGTTATAACCTTGTTTTAGCTGACCTCAATATTGGTATTTTTTTATGGATTTCCGTTTCAAGTATTGCCCCTATTGGCCTTCTTATGTCGGGATATGGATCAAATAATAAATATTCCTTTTTAGGTGGTCTGCGAGCTGCTGCTCAATCGATTAGTTATGAAATACCATTAACTTTATGTGTTTTATCAATATCTCTACGTGCGATTCGCTAAAACCCAAGCCTTTCATTTTGCTATTGTTTTGATTTTCGTTTTACAAAAAAAAAACGAACTGGAATAGCAATCCTAATTTTTTCTTCATTTATTTACTCTTTAGGTTAATAAACGAAATTAGATAGTTATATATGAGTGAAAGAAAACAACTTCTAAATTCGCAGTAAAAGGTGATTAAGTCTCATTTCCTATGTACAAGCGTTAAAGACAGGGACGGAAACAAAAGCCAAAGTGGAGGAAGCTTACCCCAAGATTCGTTGATTGATCATCCTAGCTTGAAGCGGGCGCAAAAGACCAACCCTATGGAATTTTCATTAGCTTTTGTATGGATTCCACTATCGCTGTTGTGGGGGTTGAAAACAAAAATAAGGGGAGTGCGTAGGAAGGAACACCAAAATACACACAATGGGTTAGTAATGTAGATTATGTCAATTATCTAAAACTAAAAAGATACTTCTGCATAACCTAAAACGAATATTAATTGGGGCTTTAAGTTAGTAGAAATGACCAGGCAGTACTCCCCACAATTCCGATCCAGAGTATGCTCCTATTCACCAATTAACGAAATAACTATCAGGAACGAAAAAATCCTTTACATTTTTTTAGGCCCCCTTCTCTCAGAACGAAGGAGAGGAACAAAGAACGAAGAAGAGGAACAAAAAAAAAATAGAAAAAATACAATTCCAATATCAAACCAATATCACAAAAAAGATCTTTTTACTTTGATTTTTTCGTTCCTATATTGATAGGAATCAAATTATTCATGAACTGGCGTAATGGCTAATTTGTTTTCGTAATCGAAAAAAAAAAAAGATGAGTTATTGATATTTCTCCCAGGAGTATTTGATTGAAAGGTTGATTAAGTTATTACTCAACAAGAAAAGTGGAAATTCGTAAAGGATGAGATTAATTCAGAAATACTGTTTTTTTATCCTTCTCTTAGAGCAGACAGAATTCCTGCGGTATAATTGGGGCCCCTTGCTAGATTTTGACTTTCTCTATCCTATAACCATATCAAATATTAAAATAACTAATAATGGTTCGGTCCTTACATTTTTTTGTGGCCCTGAGGAGCCGTATGAGGTGAAAATCTCATGTACGGTTTTGTAATAGCGATGGGAACCGTAATGTCACCACCGACTATGATTATCTAACAGTTCAAGTACAGTTGATATAGTTGGGGCACAATCAAAATATGGTTTTTGGGGGTGGAATTTGTGGCGTCAACCTATAGGGTTTATCGTTTTTCTAATTTCTTCCCTAGCGGAATGCGAGAGATTACCTTTTGATTTACCAGAAGCAGAAGAAGAATTAGTAGCCGGTTATCAAACGGAATATTCCGGAATCAAATTTGGTTTATTTTACGTTGCTTCCTATCTAAATCTATTAGTTTCCTCATTATTTGTAACAGTTCTTTACTTAGGGGGGTGGAATCTTTCCATTCCAACCATATTTGTTCCTGAGCTATTTGAAATAAATAAAATGGATGGAATCTTTGGAACGACAATGGGTATCTTTATTACATTAGCGAAAACTTATTTGTTCTTGTTCATTCCTATTACAACCAGATGGACTTTACCGAGACTCAGAATGGACCAACTATTAAATCTTGGTTGGAAATTTCTTTTACCTATCTCTCTCGGTAATTTATTATTAACAACCTCTTCCCAACTCCTTTCGTTATAAAGAAAGGGGAATACAATATTCCCTACTCGTCTCAAACAAGAGAAAGAAAGAAACTCACATTATTCATAGCTATTCACAATATGTTCCCTATGGTAACTGGTTTCATGAATTATGGTCAACAAACAATACGAGCAGCAAGGTACATTGGTCAAAGTTTCATGATTACTTTATCCCAAGCAAATCGTTTACCTGTAACTATTCAATATCCTTATGAAAAATTAATCACATCGGAGCGTTTTCGCGGTCGAATCCATTTTGAATTTGATAAATGTATTGCTTGTGAAGTATGCGTTCGCGTATGCCCCATAGATTTGCCTGTTGTTGATTGGAAATTTGAAACAGATATCCGAAAGAAACGGTTGTTTAATTATAGTATTGATTTTGGAATTTGTATTTTTTGTGGTAACTGCGTTGAGTATTGTCCAACAAATTGTTTATCAATGACTGAAGAATATGAACTTGCTACTTACGACCGTCACGAATTGAATTATAATCAAATTGCTTTAGGTCGTTTACCAATGTCAGTACTTGACGATTTTACAATTCGAACAGTCTTGAATTCGCCTCAACGAAAAACTGACTAAACCTTTAGATTTCGAATAAAGAAAACAACGAAAGTGATCCAAGAACAGTATCCGCATCAATTCCCACTAGTCGATTAGAATTGCATTCAATTGAACTTGGGAATGTCTCATAAAACTTTTTTCCTGGTTGGCTCAATAGGGTCATGAAAAAGATTTCGATTTATTTATCGCTTATTTTAATATAATGGATTTGCCTGGACCAATACATGATTTTCTTTTAGTTTTTCTGGGATTGGGTCTTATATTTGGGGGTCTGGGAGTGGTATTATTTACCAACCCAAGTTTTTCTGCCTTTTCTTTGGGATTGGTTCTTGTTTGTCTATCCTTATTCTATATTCTCTCAAATTCCCAGTTTGTAGCTGCCGCACAGCTTCTTATTTACGTGGGAGCTGTAAATGTTTTAATCATATTTGCTGTAATGTTCATGAATGGCTCAGACCATTCCAAAGATTTTCAGTTGAATCTTTGGACGATTGGTGATGGACTTACTTCCCTTATTTGTACAAGTATTTTTTTTTCGCTAATCACTACTATTCTAGATACGTCGTGGTACGGGATTGTTTGGGCTACACGATCCAACCAGATTATCGAACAAGATTTGATAAGTAATAGTCAACAAATTGGAATTCATTTATCAACGGACTTTTTCCTTCCCTTTGAACTCGTTTCAATAATTCTTTTAGTTGCTTTGATAGGTGCAATTGCCGTGGCCCGTCAGTAATGAATCTTTATAACTAGGAACTGCAATCCCAATTCAACTTTTTCTGTGGTACCACATCCATTTCTCTTCAATTCTTTAAATTTTAGTTGAATACGATTCGCGGCTCAATAGAAAAGAAAAAAAAAAATTATTTAGTCGATCTATTACCAAATGGATTCTTTTGTTCTGTACTTGGTATATTCTAAACAATCAAATCACTTGCATTATTGTTCATATTGAAATGAATTGAAATTGGTACGGAGTTGGTCAATGATACTCGAGCATGTCCTTGTTTTGAGTGCCTATTTATTTTCTATTGGTATCTACGGATTAATTACGAGTCGAAATATGGTTCGGGCCCTGATGTGTCTTGAACTTATACTAAATTCGGTTAATATGAATTTCGTCACATTCTCTGATTTTTTTGATAGTCGACAATTAAAAGGAAATATTTTCTCCATTTTTGTTATAGCTATTGCAGCCGCTGAAGCAGCTATCGGATTAGCTATTGTTTCGTCAATTTATCGTAACAGAAAATCAACTCGTATCAATCAATCGACTTTGTTGAATAAGTAGGAGTTTATAAGTCATCAATTTGAGATTTCGAATAGATAATATTCCCTAATCTCGATCATCTTTGTGAAACTGGACGAAATCAAAGTATCTTTGTTCCCTCTTAGGAGTTGGTCCAGAAGTGGATTAAGATGAATTAGAAAAATTCTGGTAAATCATTGATTCATCTGGTGTTTAAATATATGAGGTTTCAAAATTGACTAGATCGAAAATTAAAAAGTTCAAAACAAAAATAGTTAGATCCAATGTCACATTCAGTAAAGATTTATGATACATGTATAGGGTGCACTCAATGTGTCCGAGCTTGTCCCACAGATGTCTTAGAAATGATACCTTGGGACGGATGTAAAGCAAAGCAAATAGCTTCTGCTCCAAGAACCGAGGACTGTGTCGGTTGTAAGCGATGTGAATCCGCCTGTCCAACGGATTTCTTGAGTGTTCGGGTTTATTTATGGCATGAAACAACTCGAAGCATGGGTCTAGCTTATTGATATTGATACGATCTCGAAAAACCCACAGGAATCCGTTTTGAATACAGTTTCTTTTTTTTTTTTACCGATTACCGACAAAAACCCGCGCTCGAAATTAAAAAATAAGAATAGATTCTATTTTTTAATTTCGAGCGCGGGTTTTTTTGGACCAAGAGTATCTTGTCTTTATCACGAATTATTTTCCTTGGTTAACACTAATTGTAGTTTTTCCGATAGCCGCAGGTTCATTTATTTTTTTTCTCCCTCATAGAGGGAATAAGGTGAATCGAGGATATACAATATATATATGTGTCTTAGAACTCCTTCTAACAACCTATGCATTCTGGTATAATTTCCAATTGGACGATCCATTAATCCAACTGGTAGAGGATTATAAATGGATCACCTTTTTTGATTTTGACTGGCGATTGGGAATAGATGGACTTTCGGTAGGACCCGTTTTACTGACGGGATTTATCACTACTTTAGCTACTTTAGCGGCTCGGCCAGTTACTCGGAATTCCCGACTATTGCATTTCCTGATGTTAGCGATGTACAGTGGTCAAATAGGATCGTTTTCTTCTCGCGACCTTTTACTTTTTTTCATTATGTGGGAATTCGAATTAATTCCCGTTTATCTACTTCTGGCCGTGTGGGGTGGAAAGAAACGCCTTTATTCAGCCACAAAATTTATTTTGTACACTGCAGGGGGTTCCGTTTTTCTATTAATAGGAGTTTTGGGTATTGGGTTCTATGGTTCCAATGAACCAACATTAGATTTGGAAACGTTAGTTAATCGGTCGTATCCTGTGGCACTGGAACTAATATTCTATATTGGATTTTTTATTGCTTTTGCTGTGAAATTGCCGATTATACCCTTCCATACGTGGTTACCAGATACCCATGGAGAGGCACATTACAGTACTTGTATGCTTCTAGCCGGAATCCTATTAAAAATGGGAGCATATGGGTTGATTCGAATCAATATGGAACTATTACCGCACGCCCATTCTATATTATCCCCCTGGTTCATGATAGTAGGTAACGTGCAAATAATTTATGCAGCTTCAACATCTCCGGGCCAACGGAATTTAAAAAAAAGAATAGCCTATTCCTCGGTATCTCATATGGGTTTCATAATTATAGGAATTGGCTCGATAACCGATACAGGCCTTAACGGAGCCATTTTACAAATAATTTCTCATGGGTTTATTAGTGCGGCACTTTTTTTCTTGGCAGGAACGAGTTATGATAGAATACGTTTTGCTTATCTCGACGAAATGGGCGGACTGGCGGTCCCAATCCCAAAGATATTCACACTATTCAGTATCTTATCGATGGCCTCCCTTGCATTACCCGGCATGAGTGGTTTTGTTGCGGAATTGCTAGTATTTTTTGGAATAATTACCAGCCAAAAATTTTTTTTAATGCCAAAAATAGTTTTCACTTTTGTAATGGCAATTGGAATGATATTAACTCCTATTTATTCATTATCTATGTTACGGCAAATATTCTATGGATACAAGCTAGTTAATGCTCCAAACTCTTATTTTTTTGATTCTGGACCACGGGAGTTATTTGTTTTGATTTCGATTCTTCTACCCGTAATAGGTATTGGTATTTATCCGGATTTCGTTCTATCACTATCGGCGGACAAGGTTGAAGCTATTCTATCTAATTTTTTTAGATAGTTTGCGTGACTAAAAAAAATCAAAAAAGAAATTCCATGAGTTTCAAAACAGTTCATTATCCGCTAAACAAAGAAGTCTTTTTTTTTTTATTTAACTTAAACTTCAGAGAAGAAAAAACAAATAATGGAATTCAAATTGTGACCAATCGTCAAAGGCGTTTGTAAGAACCTTTTGAATCGCCGCGCAGCTTTGCTTGATTCAAAAGGTTCTCGACGTCTTCCTAACACTGAGTTTCGTTTCGATCTCTACGCTGTCCTAGGTTTGTATTCATCAAACCCTTTCGTCAATTCAAGTAGATGTTAATTAAATGAACCATAACTATGTAACCCTATTCCTAATAGATTGACTCCAAAATAGCATATCCAAATTATAAGAAAGCCCGTAGAAGCCACAATTGCGGAATTTACACCTTCCAAATTTTTATTTGTTCGAGTATGTAAATAAATCCCGAATATCGTCCAAGTAATAAATGCCCAAGTTTCTTTTGGATCCCAATTCCAATAAGACCCCCACGCCTCATTAGCCCATACTGCTCCCGAAAGAATACCTATAGTTAAAAAGATAAATCCTAAACTAATAATACGATAACTCCATCGATCCAATTGTTGAAGCACTTGATACCTGTAAAAATTTCTAGGGGAAAAAGTATTTAGAAAAACCTTCCCCCTTTCATCCATGTATTGGATTTCACTGAACCAAAATGACCCATTCCCATTTAAACAAAAGTTTCGTTTCGAAAAAATCCTTATCACTTTTCGAAATGTAATGACTAGAAGAGCTGTGGATAATAATGATCCACATAAAAGAGCTGCGTAGCCCAATACCATCATACTTACGTGCATCATTAACCACTGGACTTGGAGAGCGGGTACTAATATTCCGGATTGATGCATTTTGGTTAAAAAACCCGAAGTTGCAAAGCCTTGGGTAAAAATCGCACTTGGTGCCGTTATAGCGCTTAAATTATTTGGCTTTTTTTTTAAATCCAAAATCCTATGAAATATGGAGAAACTCCACGAAAGAAAGATTAATGATTCATATAAATCACTTAATGGAAAATGTCTCGAATCAATCCAACGAGCGATTAATAATCCTGTTAGACAGAAAGAGGTAGCCAGCATCCCCCTTTCGGATGAATCATATAGTCCTCTGATTTCCTCGCCTAATAAGGTTATTAAATAAATTGTAATTCCGATTGAAACAACCGAACAGGCTATATGCGTTAATATATGCTCTAAAATTAAAAAGATCATAACATAAAAAAAATGAAAAGCAAGAATACCTCAAATATACAGAAAGGAAATCATAAATTCAGTTCCTTAGAGCGCATCTTTTTGAAGCTGCCATGCCGCCACTCGGACTCGAACCGAGATGCTCTAGCACTGCTTCCTAAGAGCAGCGTGTCTACCGATTTCACCATAGCGGCTAGCTGGAAATTATAATACCCTATTATTAATTAATCGTCGAGATTGAAATTGAAAGAGTTCGTCCGTGTGAATGGATTTTTTTCATCATTTTGAGTCCTTACCAAAAAAGGGCTATTCATTGAAATGGAGATTTAAGGCTTCTACCTTTTGTTCGTTTAGTGAATTTTTTATAATTTCCGTTTTAACTTTCCAAATTTCTGGTTTGCTGAATTGGAACCATTGGAACAGTTGTAACTAAATAATTCTAACTGTAATCCAGGGAAGAACTGAAAAAAAAAAATAAATTATTAAATTATATTGAATCAACGGGTTTCATTAGTTTCAACAGCCCATTGATTTTTCCTTAAGATTTCAGACACCGTCCTTTATAGCATAAATCATAAATGGAAAGTCCTAAATTGACATAAAAGGTTATTATTGTTTCGCGTGGAGTGATGGGGAAAATAAGAATCCCCATCCTCTAGTTCCAACAAATAAAAAAAAGATCAAACTTGCAAGGTTGTCTTGATTCTGTTTTCAAATCAAAAGTTCTTTTTTTTTTTTTTTTTTTTCTAATTCAGTAGACAAATCTATTGGTTTAAACTATTCCAAAAGGAGTATTTTTCTAGATTCTTTTTCTAGATTATATAGTCTAAATTCGAAACACAATTAACTCATTTTTCAGTCAGATGGATTCCGATTATTTCAAGGTTTATTATTTATTTGTTGTCCAAAAAAACTTTTTGAATTCCCCGTAGAAAGGGATTTCGCTAACGAAAAAGCCTTCAACGCCGCCCAATACCCCTTTTTTTTCCAAATATTTTTACGAATATGTTTTTTTAATCGAGAAGTACGTTTTTTTGGAACTGCCATTCAAAAAAGGTTATTCATTGCTCAAATTGGATGTGAAAGACATCTATTGTTAAAACAAAGCCACCTTTTGTTTTACGGTGCATTTCATTATCGGTTTATTTTTGCTCTACACTAAGTACTTTTAGAAAAAAAAAAAGCCCTTCCGGGGTTATCTCTGTCTATTTGCGACATGCTACAGTTAGCCATCAAAACTACCTCGAACAGGTTTTATCTTCCTAATACTTTTTGTCTATTAATTGGTTATTACACGCCCTTTATTATTATCATGGCAGACAATCAATACGTGACGAAATGAACTAGTTCATGATTGTGAATAAACAAACTAAAATACAAAATACCGAGTTCATATTTTATTGGGGAACGATATGGGGCATTCTCCCGTTTATATTAAACGTAATTTGGTGGAATTCGTTAGTATTGATCTCGGTACATAAATGCATGTAATTAGGGACTAATAATAATTGAAATTTGAATTTGCTCTATCTTCATAAAAAACTTACTTAATAGAAGAAAGTATAAAATAATATATAAAGTATAAAATAATTATTTCTTTTTGACCAGGAGAAAACATTTGATTGTTTGGAACTTTAAGTTGTTTTTTTTAATTGTTGGGAAAGATTAAAAATAACTCTGAATAGCAAAATAAAAAATTTATTAACGGTTTTCATTTTAATACTTTCATTTTTTTTTTATTAAACCCCTTGAAAAGAGATAAGATAAATTCAAAGAGATAAAAGAAGAAGAGATAAGAAATAAGAACCGGTGAATCAGAAACACTGAATTAAGAATAAAAAACAATTTTTAGTATTTTATTGATTTTATGGAACATACATATCAATATTCCTGGATCATACCCTTAGTTCCACTTCCAGTCCCTGTGTTAATTGGGGTAGGACTTCTACTTTTTCCGACCGCAACAAAGCATCTTCGCCGTATATGGGCTTTTCTTAGCATTTTTTTGTTAAGTATAGTTATGGTTTTTTCGACTGATTTAGCGATTAAGCAAATAGATAGAACTTCAATCTATCAATCCCTAAGATCCTGGACCATCAATAATGATTTTTCTTTTGAGTTCGGATATTTTATTGATCCACTTACTTCTATTATGTTAATTTTAATCACTACTGTTGGAATTCTTGTTCTTATTTATAGTGACAATTATATGTCTCATGATCAAGGATATTTGAGATTTTTTGCTTATATGAGTTTTTTCAATGCTTCAATGTTAGGCTTAGTTACAAGTTCGAATTTCATCCAAATTTATATTTTTTGGGAATTGGTTGGAATGTGTTCTTATCTATTAATAGGATTTTGGTTC